ACACTTTCAGTACCGTGTGTCAGAATTGAATAAGTCCATTAAGTCAGAATTGAATAAATACAAAAAGAAGATTTATCAGTACCTTGTTAGGTCCCTTGGGGAAGAATTTGAATTCCTTATGCGAACCTTTCAGTGGGTTGTGTCAGAAATTCAGTACTTGCTGTTAATAAACTTGAGGAGAAACACGGGTCGGTTCGTGAATATTTTCTTATTTGTTACCTGTGCCTACTATTTAGGCAGAATACCTTTATTCATTTTTCCACATCCACTGACAAGCGTCCAAGCCCCACAACTGCAACCAAATTGGTTAGCCAGACAAGGCCGAGAAGCTGACACTTACTGGGAGGACGAGGACGAGGACGAGGACGAGGAAAAGGAAGAGGAAAAGAAAGAGGAAAAGAAAGAGGAGATTGCACGAAAAAAAGTGCTATTCAAAGAAGAAATTCCTCCCACGCGTTTGGGAGCGGATCTGGATGAAGAAAAAGATCAAAAAGCACCCATAGTGGTGGAAGGCATTTTAGCGGCCGATTTTTTTCAGTTTCAATGGACTCGTCCAGTACGATACATAAGCAATCAACACTTTTTTGGGGCTGTAAGAAAGGAAGCTTCACAATATTTTTTTGATACATGCCGAAGTGATGGAAAAAAAAGAATATCTTTTACAGATCCTCCAAGTTTTTCTAGTTTTAAGGAACTGACGAAAGGGATGATATCTTCGTCCACAGTAGAAAGACTCTCCTTTGATAAACTAGACAAAGATTGGCTTTATAAGAACAAACAAAGACAAAACAACTTAAATAACGAGTTTCTAAAGAGAATTGAGGCTCTAGACACGGGATTTCTTTTTCTAGATATACTCGACAAAAGGACTCGGGTTTGTATTGAGAAAATGAACGAAACCTGCCTCTGCCTACCAAAAAGGTATGATCCTTTGTTGAATGGGCCCTCTCGTGGAAGAATCAAAAAGTTTAGAAAAGTAATCGAGGATCCCGAAGAAAAGGAGAAAAGCGAAGAAAAGGAGAAAAGCGAAGAAAAGGAGAAAAGCGAAGAAAAGGAGAAAAGCGAAGAAAAGGAGAAAAGCGAAGAAAAGGCACCGAAAAGCAAAGAACAGGAGAAAAGGGAAGAAGAGGCACGTCTACGCGAAGAAGCACGTCTACGCGAAGAAGCACGTCTACGCGAAGAAGCACGTCTAAGCGAAGAAAGGGCACTTCTTCAATTGGGTGAATTTCGTGAAAAAGTCTACAATGTAATTAAATCTCGTAAATCTAGTGGAAGAAAAAAGAATGCAATGCAATCTCGTCGAAGAAAAAAGAATGCAATGCAATCTCGTCGAAGAAAAAAAAATGGAACTACAAAATCTCGTGAAAGAATCGACGATGAACCTACAGAATCTCAACTTAAGCAAATCCTTGCTCTAAATCAAATTCATGAGACCCTTTTGCCAGGTTTCATTTTCGAGTCCCCAAAATTTGAAGAGAGAATGTTCGCGATACTAAAAAGTAAAACACTAAAACTAAGAGCAGAAGGAAAATTATATTATAATCCTTTGGCAAAATTTTTTTCTAAGCCTTGGGAAAAAGGGGGGGGAGGCATTGATTGGAACCAGCGAAAACTAAAAAAGCTAAAGCAACTAAGGACTTATAAAGTGGGAGAAAGTGTGGGACGAGCGCACATCGGTCAACGCGTCCCTCGCTGGTCATACGTATTACTCCGCGAGGTCGCATACGACCTGGGCGAACCCTTTGTGACCAAGCGGGGAGATAATGAGTGCTTTGATATTATATCAGCACAATACAAATATGAAATTATTTTGAATCAGGATACTCAAAATTTACTTATCAAAAATCTTTCTAAAGATAGTAATAAGATTGATCCGGAGATTGCTAAAGAGATTAATGAGAAGGTTAAGAAGGATTTGATCAAGAGTGGGGGAGACCCTTATAGTATTGACTTTGAGAAAAGCCTTGCTCATGTTCACGTTGGCAGCCTCATCACCAATATCGAGTGGAAAACCGAGAATAAGGACGTGTGGAGGACCTCCTTGAGAGCGGTACGCGACCAATTTTGGCATCAGGATGACATCAAAGGTGTTGCGAGCGTCCTAAGGCGTAAAAACGGAGTTGTTGTAAGACAGATTGAAATGTTTCCGCATTCCCCTCTTTTTTTGGGCTTCTTAAAAAGTACACTGTCTAGTTCTTTTAGGGTAGTGAAACCCCTTGTTTTGAAAATGCAAAATTTGCTGCATAGGTTTGGAATCAAAAAAGGGGACCTTTTCACTCTTAAGGGACCTAAGAAAGAACAGACAAAAACAAAAAGGAAGACAAAAAGGAAGACAAAAAGGAAGATAGACGAAAAAAAAAGCAAAGCATTGAAAGAACGGAAAAAATGGAAAAGAATCAAAAAAGATCAAATCGAACTAGACCCCGAAGAAGAGCTGTTCCGGATGGATGGAATAGATGCATGGAATGAGCTTTATTATGGGCTAGGAGTAAGAGGTATCGTATTAGTTTTTAACTCCTATTTTAGAAGATATATTGCATTGCCTTTAGCGATAATAGCTAAAAATATTGGTCGTATCTTATTTTTGCAGCAGCCCGAGTGGGCTGAGGATAGAAAGGACTGGGAAAACGAGACTCATCTTTTATGCAACGATGACGGTTTTGCTATAGGCGTCATATCCATCAGCAACTTTCCGGAAGAGTGGTGGGAATACGGTCTTCAGGTCAAAGTTTTATGGCCTTTAGAGTTGAAACCTTGGCACACAGCGGATGATAGACAAAGGATAACCAACGATTATGCTTTTATAAGGTCTTTCTGGGGACTAGCTGACTATCCTTGGGGTGGTGCCCGACCCAACCGTTCCTTTTCCATTTTTTGGGGGCCCATTTTTAACGAACTAGGCAAAAAAAGTCAAAGATTAGCAGCAGAAAAATTGGAAGGGAGCGCCTTTCGACTTATAAGAAGCGTTTTCAACCAAAAAAGAAAGCAAAATTTTGTTAGAGTTCTAGGAAACCCAAAAGAAAGCATAAAACGGCTTAAAGAAAGCATAAAACGGCTTAAAGAAAGGGTTCTAGTTCTAAAAAGCACAATTTTGAAAATAATAAAAAAAAATATAAGATTGAAAGGGATAGGAGTAGATGAATCGAGTGAAACTCAAAAAGAAAAAGATTCTATAATCAGCAATGAGATAATTCATGAATCATTTAGTCAAATTCGATCTACAGCTTCTACAAATTCAGAAGAAAAAATACAAAATCTGATTAATAGAACAAGCACAATAAAAAATCAAATAGAAAGAATTACAAAAGAAAAAAAAAAAGTAACTCCAGGACTAAATAATAGTCCTAACAACAAAAAGCAAAATAATAATGTAGAATCACCAAAAAATATTTGGAAAATTGTAAAAAGAAGAAATGTTCGATTAATAAGTAAATGGAATTATTTTCAAAAAATTTGCATTGAAAAAATATACAAAATATACCTAGATATCTTTCTATGTATCATTAAGATTCCTAGAATCAATTTAACAAAAAAATTTTTTGAGAAAGACATTTCCAATACTGAAACAAATCAAAAAAGAATTACCTTTAGTTCGACTATAAAAAATATAAATAAGCGGAAGTCACAGATTGTTCCGAAATTTGCTTCCTTGCCAAATTTATCTTCCCTGTCACAAGCATATGTATTTTACAAATTATCACAAACCCTAGTTAGTGATAAGTTAAGATCTGTTCTTCAATATCGCGGAACGTCTTTTTTTCTTAAGACTGCAATAAAGGATTCTTTTGAAAGACAGGGAATATTTCATTCCGAATTAAAGCATAAGAAACTTCGAAATTTTGGAACGAATCCATGGAAAAACTGGTTAAGAGGTCAGTCTCAATACAATTTATCTAAGGTTCATTGGGAGCGAGTAGGCGCACAAACCTGGCGAAATAAAGTCAACCGACGCCATACGCCTCAAAATAACGATTTAAATAAAGGAGATTCATATGAAAAAGACCCATTACTTCATTCCAAAAAACAAGATGATTCTGAAGTATATTCATTAGTAAGAAATCAAAAAACTAAGTTTCAGAAAAACTATAAATATGATCTTTTAGCATATAAATACATTTCTTCTGAAACTAAGAAGGACTCCTCTATTTCTAAATTGCCATTACAAGTAAATAAGAGCCAAGAGATCGACTTATTTGATATACCAGAGGAGATTGTTTTCAAGACTTATTTCAAGGATTGTATACTAGACAAGAAGTTTCTAGACAAGCTTTATCGAGACAATACTTATCTACACAATTATCTAGACAATACTTATGTAGACAAGGATTATCACAAGGATTATCTAGACAAGAGTTTTCTAGACAAGGTTTATTTCAAGGATTCTCTAGACCAGCTTTATCTAGAAAAGGATTATTACAAGGATTATCTAGACGAGGTTTATCTAGACAAGAATTCTCTAGACAATTATCTAGACAAGGTTTATATGTCTCTGAAAAAAATGCGAAAGAAAAAACCTGAAAGAAAATATATGGACTTTGATTGGAAGTTTTTCGAAAAATATCTAGTCAATTTGGAGGCTGGGAAAAAGATCGACCCTAACCATAATACAAATACTAAGATTGAGACTCAGAATTCTCAAATAATTGAGAATGAAAATTCTCAAATAATTGAGACTCAGAATTCTGAAATAATTGAGAATGAGAATTCTGAAATAATTGAGAATGAGAAGAGAGGTCTTATTTATGATATCGTTCCAAAAATGCTCTTGGATCCAGAAATCGAAAAGGATCCAGAACTCAAAGAAGATCCAGAACTCAAAGAAAATCCAGAAATCAAAGAAGACAAAAAAAGCTTTTTTAATTGGATGGGAATGAATGAAGAAATATTAAAGGCACCCAGAGCGAATTCGAATGAGGAAGATTCGAATCAGGAAGATTGGTTCTTCCCAGAATTTCTGCTACGTAAGAGGACATATCAAATGAACCCGTGGCTTAGACCTA